CAATCAATTGGAAGTATTGATCCAATTCAAAAATTAAATAATTATGTTTCGCGATTTCGTAATCCAGTTTTTAAGTGACCTTTGGATACAAATCACGAGAATTTCTATTTTTCCTCGAAATCTGTCATTGAGAGGAAAAGGATTAAATCCTTTTAAGAAATAAAGTTTTTTGATCGGAATATGAATTAAACCGAAAGACCCCTTAACTATTTAAGGGAGTTACTAGAACGAATCACACTTTTACCACTAAACTATACCCGCTACAATGTGATTATTATATACAAAGGGCCTTTTGTCGAACAGGGGGTATTAGGGCCAGCAAGATAAGATCATAAAAGAATCATGAAAATGAAAGTATTGACGTTTTTCGTGGGGGATTCAAATTGAAAAAAATTCCTCAAAAACAAAAAAGAGGGCTAATTTAAATAACTAAATAAAAAGTTCGATCTTTTCTTTGCTGGAGGCGCTTTGATAGATACAATTCGCCAAAACCGTGGAAATTCTAATAAAAAATGCATTGTGTAAAAATCCAAAGTTTCCTTTTTTTATTTTATTCCAGTAAGAGTAAGGTCGTGAAGTAAATAAAAAAGTAAGAAAGAAGAATAAAAAATTTATAAAGATTTTTTTCTATAATAAAAAGAATATAGAATATATAAATAGAATAGAATGGAAAAAGTCCTTCGTCTTTTTGTTGTTGCTTTAATAGCAAACTTTTAGTTTTAAAATCGGGAGAAGCCGTTTAGCCAGGATTCGTTGGAACAAAAAAGGGCCCGGCTAGGTACTTACCAGGCCAGGCCGCGGGAATTAAAAAGGGCCCCTCCTTTCGAACAAAATCAAAGTAAAAGGGGTCGTCTTTCTTTTTCTATTGACTCTTTCGAGCCCTTACTTGAACTAAATGGAATTTGCTAATAAAAGTTGTAGATATATAATATAGAAAAAGAAAGAGAAAGAAAGACTTTTTCAACTTCAACCCTTATTTGATGTGTAATGTAACATAGTAATTATCTTTTTCACTTGGGAGAGATGGCTGAGTGGACTAAAGCGGCGGATTGCTAATCCGTTGTACGAGTTATTCGTACCGAGGGTTCGAATCCCTCTCTTTCCGTCTTTGTTGATGACTTGATATTTGATTTATCTTTCCAATTTTGCCAATACTTTTTATTTTTTCCTAGTTAAACGTATGGAATAGATAAAAAAAATCTTAAGAAAATTCAAAAATCAAGCAACTAAAACCTTGTTTTATTCTTCACGTCCAGGATTACGACCTGGATCATTAGATAGGAATCCAAAGATAAATAGAGAAACAAAGAATATCACTACTGTGTAAACGAAAAGTTTGAGAGTAAGCATTACACAATCTCCAAGATCCTTTTTTTGGAAAAATGAGAAAAGAGAATAGATCCTCCATTTTTTAATACGAAATATTTTGACACCAATAAATAATAAATGAAGTGCTTTCTAGAAACAGAAAATCATTAATGAAAATTCAGTTGTCATAAGAGTCTTTCATTACTAAAAATTTCTTTCATACTCACAATTGGATATTGTGGGGACCCTAACCTAACCCTATGTAGGGTCCTTCAATGGAAAAGGGCAGAATGGGGAATACGGGGTGAGCCAGATTTGTATTTCTCGTGGCTATCCAAGACTTTCAATGTTTGAATCGAGGGTTCATAATGTAAGACTTATTTGATCTTATTCATTGTTAGAATTTTTGCTCGAATAAATCATGAATTTTATAGGATAATAGGAAAGATCTCATCGAAAACTTACAGCAGCTTGCCAAACAAAGGCTAAGAGAAAAAAGAACAAAGGTATGACTGGCATAAGATCTACGATTGGATTCAAAAAAGCATAGGCCTCGGGCAATTTGGCGAAGAAAAGACTACTCGAATAAAAGGCAGAATTAAGACAGATACAGATCAAACTAAAGATATTAAGCATAACAGACATTTTGTTCTTGGAGATAATTGCATTTTGATTGAGTTATTGCTATAAGGAAAAATGAAGTAAAGTAAGGTAGACACAAATCCTTCTTTTTCTTTGAACCCACCCAATCAAAAATTCCCCAATTCTCAAACAAAGGAGAATAGAAGAAATCATACTTTCATAGAATATCTTAATTGAATTATATGTAATGATCAATAAATTCAGTTGAATTCTATATCTATATCTACACGTGTAAAAATTATAGAAAGAATCTAATTTCTTCTATAAAGATTTTCTATAGACATTTGTCCTGGAATTGACCAAGGCCCAATAATACTATTATTCTTTATTAGTGTCGAATGGAAATCTAAATGGGGCGTGGCCAAGTGGTAAGGCAACGGGTTTTGGTCCCGGTATTCGGAGGTTCGAATCCTTTCGTCCCAGGACATATACATTGTATCAGAGTCAAAATTTCTTTTGAAAATAACGTTCTGTTTAAATGCCTAATATTAGATTGGATAGAATGTAATTTTTGTTTCTTTTATGATTTTGAATGATTCTTCTATGAATCATATCTTTGTTTTTCACAAACCGAACTAACTGAATTGAGTGCAAACGACATGCAGGTTGAACTAAATATATTTATTTGTGGTCGCGGATTTTTCATCATATGGTCATTTCCCTCATATTGTCATATATGAAGCGGTTTAGTGACTTAATTTGAAGAGAAACCTTATGTCTCATATTTAATTTTCAACGGTCTACTTTGAATCGCAATAAGAAAGAACCTCTTGAGACGGGGGGAATTCGTAAAATTCAGTCACTTTACTTTATGCCAAGGTTGCATAAAGATTACTAAATTAAATCCCGGGTCAAACAAAAAAATACATATAAAATGAATGAGTAAATGCTTAGCTTAAGTTAATTAAATGTATTGTTATCATTTGATTTCGTTCTATTTCATTGACAGCAGTCTTTCGGTTTTTGAGAAAAAGAATTGGAATCCCTTCAATATTGATTAATATTGAAATAGCGCATTTTCTTTTTTAATATAGACTATCCATAACAGAGACTGTTGTTCAGTCTATCCGATAGGTACGAAAAACCCATACTCGTTCATCTGATTAATAAAATTAGAATCGAAAAAAAAAGTACCCAAATCTTCCCCTCTATCAGTCTTTTTTATCCATCTCACGAAAAATTGGGTTTCTTGGTCAATCTATTTATCTGCTTTAAATCATCATATCATCCTTGATGCTTCAATTCGAAAAGAAACAGAGATTTCTCTTTTTTTTTTTATGCTGATCGAATGTAGTCTTTAATGGAAAACTTTATTCAAGAAAACTTTATTCAAATCATTTTTTCATTTTTCTAATCGAAATTGGAAGCTCTTTTGATTAGAAAAATGATTAATGATTGCTTATGAGTTGAATCTTTGGTATTCAAAGAAGTAGGGGATGGGTCAATATCTCCTATTGAGTCACTTTAAGATGCAGAGTCAAAAAGAATTCATTTATTCGTGTTATTTCTCTATTTATTTATATTAGTTTGTTTTTTTTTTATAAAAACTCTTTTATTCATATAATAATATATAATAACATAAAAAAAAGGGGTCTTGCTAAGATGATTTCTTCAGAAAAACTCTTTACCCCCTTGGTATAGAAGAAAACAAGGTATAGATTCATATGTCTATGTACCGGCTGAACCAATGACTATTCATGATTCCACAATTGAATCAATTGCATCCGGGTTCCAAATGAGGGGAATGTTATGTTATGGTAAAACTTCGTTTGAAACGATGTGGTAGAAAGCAACGTGCGACTTGAAGGACACGATCCGATGTGGATTCTTATTCTTACATCCGCCATCTTTTATAGGACCGAAGGTGCTCTCGGCCCGACATCTGTTCTATTCCACTATAATCCCTCTTTTTGTTGGATTGTAATTAATATAGTACATGATGGAGCTCGAGTAGAAAGTATTGATTCATCTTTCAGGGGGTAAGGATCTAGGGTTAATGCCAATCAATAAATTGGAACAACTTCGTAAGTATATCATCAATATAGAAATCGAAAGGATGCGATTCGGTCAAGTTTTCAATTCAAAAGGAAAATTTATTGGAATTGAGAAAACTCTTTCGATTCAAAGTGTATCACGCGGGAATCGACCGTTCAGATGATTCTTTGATAGAAAGAAATCACAAAAGGGGCGTGTTGCTGCCATTTTGGAACGATTAAGAAGCACCGAAGTAATGTCTAAACCCACTGATTTAAAACAAAGAAAAAAGGATCCCAGAACAAGGAAACGCCATTTCAATTGTCTCAATAACTGGATCATATCATAATAAAGAATCCAAATATTTTTTCTTTTAAACGAGACAAACAAGAGGGGGGTTAAAGACCATTCAATAAATGAAATAAATTGCCGAATTTAGAATTATCCAACTTGAGTTATGGGTACAAATGATTTTTCTTTTTTCAGGAAGGGCGAACAAAAAAGGAGTGAAATCCCAGTGTAATTTATTTTATCAACCTCCTTGCCATTCATTAGAATACGTAGACAAAACTGCGAATCATTTTTTCTCGAGCCGTACGAGGAGAAAACTTCCTATACGTTTCTAGGGGGGGGGTCTTGTTTATTTACTTACATCTATCCCAATGAGCCGTCTATCGAATCGTTGCAATTGATGTTCGATCCCGAAGAGAAGGAAGAGATCTTCGCAACGTGGGTTTTTATGATCCGATAAAGAATCAAAGTTATTTAAACGTTCCTGCTATTCTAGATTTCCTTGAAAAGGGCGCTCAGCCTACGGGAACTGTTCGAGATATTTTAAGAAAGGCGGAGGTTTTTAAGTAGCTTTGCCCCAATCAAACGAAATTTAATTAAGGAACTAAAAAAGGGATAAAAATTTGTATATTGTATAACTTTTATATACACTTTTTTATTTATTTATTTTTATTTCTCCCCTTTTGGGTACTATTCGTATCTATTTTGCATTGCTTCTATAAACTCTTATGTTCTATAACGACAAAACCCAGTTGGTTGATCCTAGAAATCGAAAATTACGGTCT